TTATTGGTTGATAGAGAATCAAAGAGTATTTTACCAATAAATCACGAAATGCTATAGTTCTTACATCGAATTTTTGAATTTCTTTCGAAGTAATTCGCGAGATCGTGCACCTTTCTGTTCTGTGCTAGTTATAACGAAAAAAGGCACAACTGGTTGGATCCAGTCTATTCTTGAAATAAACAACTCGCACACACTCCCTTTCCAAAAAAGATCAATACACCAAGCACTACACTTAGATTTATTAGATTTGTTGATAAAATATCGATATTAAACCCGAAACTCCCGGCTGCGGATGGCCAGCGACCCAAAGAAACGAAAGAATCGGTTACATTTTTCATAGAATCTCCTTTTATAGTTTATAGATAATAGATAGACTAAAAAATGGAATAGCGTTCTTTTTGTATCACTTCATCCTTCTTTTTTATTTATTCTTTTATTTTGAAAAGTATTGGAGTTATGTGAACTAACCCCATTCTTGCAATACTAAACTTACCCTGGACTCAAAATGGGAAGGATGAAAGCGAGTCGGGTCAATATACCAATTCCTCATCCGCAAATCAGCCCTTCCCGTAGGTTAGTTTGTCAACGAATAAATAATTATAGGAATAAAATCTTGCTATAATTCGAAAAAGCAAATGATAAGTCGAAGGCACTAAAATCTGTATTTTTCATATTTCTAAGATTAAACAAAGGGATTCGCAAACAAAAGGGCTAATGCTACAACCAGCCCATAAATTGTTAACGCTTCCATAAAAGCTAGACTAAGCAATAGAGTCCCTCGTATTTTTCCCTCTGCCTCAGGCTGTCTCGCGATACCCTCTACAGCTTGACCCGCAGCAGTTCCTTGACCAACTCCGGGTCCAATAGAAGCAAGCCCCACGGCCAAACCAGCAGCAATAACGGAAGCGGCAGAAATCAGTGGATTCATGATAAGTCCCCTCGTAACAAAAAAAAGAAATGGTTAATGATACAATCAACCAACGAATTATAACTTTATTATTCCAGCGCTAGGATTTATCCTAACTAAGAACCTCGACTTGAAGTAATAGTATTATGGAATCGTCCGAACTCCTTCAATATCTATTTTTCCTTTCTATCCCTCTTTCATTTCTTGGTTCCGAACTATGAATTGAATGAACCGATGAAATTAAGAAAAATAGAAAAACATATAAGGATTCAAAGTACCAAAGAGGCGGAGGGGGGAGGACTTCCATTGGAATACCCATTTTAATTCATAGAAATAGAAGTAGGGCGTAACTGAAATATATCTTTAATTCATATATAATTAGGCAATATTGAATATTACATATATCATATAGAATGTCTTTCTGCCCTAACGCAAACTAAGCACTCATCTTAATTCAATAGTATTTGAGAATCCATTGCTAAAACATAGGTAGGAGTTGATTTATTTATAGGCCGGTCAATTGCATATACCTACCCTTTGCCCATTTGTTCTGAATTCCGTTTTTTGGAAATTATTTTCGTCCTTCCTTTTTTTATCATTCTTCCACTTTGGTATTTCTTATATTACTATTATTACTATTTTCATTTGGTTAATCGTTGAATAAAATCAACCGAAATGGGGAATCTTTTCTTCCCTTTCGCCCTTTTTATTTTATTCCATTATTGTTCCTATTGATATATTGAATAATGAGACAGAAACGGAATATTGATTGTGGGGGTCTGGTATTAAATTAAGTGAGCGAGGGGGAATTTTAGGAAAAAGATCTTTTTGTTGATCTCTTTCCTTTTTTTACACAACTCTCTAATATACTCATTAATATACTCATTTTTTCCATTACTATATATCCTATATGGATATCCTATATGGCGTAGTTATATATATATATTCCTTAAGTAAATTAGCGTGAGCCGCACGTTCAAATTCAAATTTGAAAAAAAAAAAAGATTATTTCAATGATGGCCCTCCATGGATTCGCCTATATAAGCCGCGGCTAAAGTTGCAAAAATAAGAGCTTGAATACCACTTGTAAATAATCCAAGGAACATAACAGGTATAGGAATTACTGAAGGTACTAAAGAAACAAGAACAACAACAACTAATTCATCAGCTAAGATATTCCCGAAAAGTCGAAAACTAAGCGATAAGGGTTTTGTGAAATCTTCTAAAATGTTGATGGGTAAAAGGATTGGGGTTGGTTGAATATATTTCCCGAAATAACTTAATCCCCTTTTGGTAATACCCGCATAGAAATAGGCCGTTGACGTGAGTAAAGCCAAAGCAACTGTAGTATTTATATCATTTGTGGGTGCAGCTAACTCCCCGTGAGGTAATTGTATGATTTTCCAAGGTAAAAGCGCTCCTGACCAATTAGAAACAAAAATAAATAGAAACAGAGTTCCAATAAAAGGAACCCAGGGGCCATATTCTTCTCCAATTTGGGTTTTACTGATATCTCGAATAAATTCAAGAACATATTCGAAGAAATTCTGACCCCCAGTCGGAATGGTTTGTGGATTCCGAACAGCTAGAGCAGCCGAACCTAATAAGATAGCAATTACAACCCAAGAAGTAATAAGTACTTGGCCGTGGACTTGGAAATCCCCTATTTTCCAATAGAAATGTTGGCCTACTTCCACACCAGATATATCGTATAACCCTTTTAGTGTGTTTGCTAGAACATCCATATTGACCTCGGAAAAAATCGAACTTTAAACATAAACAAAATCATTTTGATTCAACATTCAACCATCTCTTTGCCTACTTGAATCGGATATTTTTTGAATACTAACTAATCACATAATATCACCAGTTATTTTTATCTCTTTTTTTGAAATTCAGAAACGGTAACCGATTACATAAATCTCATAAATCTATGTGGTTTAAGTTATTTATCTTATTATTAATTTATTAATCAAGAGTTTCTTAGATAGCTAGAACGGCCTTCACAAATCGCGAACACGAATTTGTTAAGAATTAATCGGATTGAAGCTATAGCGTCATCATTCGAGGGAATCGAAATATCTGCTAAATCGGGGTCACAATTTGTATCGATTAAACAAATTGTTGGAATTCCTAAAGTAATACACTCCCGTAGGGTCGTATATTCTTCATGCTGATCAACGATAATTACAATATCGGGTAGCCGTGTCATATATTTAATCCCGCCCAGATATCTTTGCAAATGAGATAATTGTCTTTTTAACATAGCTGCATCTCTTTTTGGAAGACGATTAAGTATCCCGGTTTTTTGTTCCATTCTCAAGTCCCTGAACTTCTGCAGTCTCGTTTCTGTAGTGGACCAATTAGTTAACATACCGCCGAGCCATTTTTTATTAACATAATGACATCGAGACCTTATTGCAGCCCATGCTACTGAATCGGCGGCTTTTTTTTTGGTACCAACAATTAAGAATTGTTTTTTTCGACTTGCTGCCTCAAAAACCAAATCACAAGCTTCTGATAAAAAACGAGCAGTTCTAGTAAGATTTGTAATATGAATACCCTTACGCTTTGCCGAGATATAGGGTGCCATTTTAGGATTCCATTTCCTAATACCATGGCCAAAATGAACCCCGGCCTCCATCATCTCTTCTAAATTGATGCTCCAATATCGTCTTGTCATTTTTCTCCCCCCCCCCCTTTTTCAAAAAAAAAAAAAAAGAGACGAGGAATCCTGACCTGAAATAGAAACTTGTTCCGACGGAACCTTCGTCCCTAACGTGGATTGGCTGTAGATACGCGACCCAAGCCATTATTCTTTTCTATTCATTATTCTTTTTATTATTCTTTTTATTTTTAATATTTATTAAATCACACTCAATCAAATAAAAAATAAGGTAATGAAAGGAAGGAATCTTTTCTTAGGACTTACTAAATCCTATAAAAGACGGTTCTGATGTAGCATGGAAACTATTTGAAAGGAAAGAATCAAATAATTTTCTTTGGTGAAATAAAATATTTCTCATCTCGCCCTCGAATAGATTCTTTTTTTTGGTTTCCGAGGGAATTTTATTATGTTGTTTTGAAGGATGTACTAATCCTTTGACTCCAGTTCCAACGGGTATCATTCCTCCCAAAACCACGTTCTCTTTCAGACCTTTCAACCAATCGATACGTCCCCGAAGAGCAGCTTTTGCTAAAACTCGAGAAGTTTCTTGAAAACTCGCTTCAGATATGAAACTTTGAGTATTGAGAGATGCTCTTGTTATTCCCAGTAAGACGGCTCGGTAACAGATCACCTCTTCTAAAGCGCGCCCCATTCGTTCTGCTCGCAACAATCCAATTAGTTCTCCGGGTGAAAAAACGTTAGACATTCCGTCTTCCGAAATCAACACCTTTGATGTTATTTGGCGTACAATAATTTCTATATGTTTATTATGAATCTGTACCCCCTGGGATCGATAAACCCTTTGGATCTTATTAACCAAAGAGATACGACTTTGCACTATAGTTAGCTTAGCACCAATCAAGAAGCCCCAAGGAATTCCAAGAATTTTTGTTAGACATTTGTTCCAACCCTGAATCCTCTTTTCTAGATTCATCGATATTGAATCAATCGAACGAACTTCTAATACCTGTTCTACTTTTGGAAGACCCTGCGTTATATCACCAGATCTCGATTTTTCATATATAAATGTAACTAATATATCTCCTTCATAAAGGATTTCCCCATAATGGCCATGAACAGTTGCTCCTGGGGTTGCCAAATAAGGCTTAGCTGATCGTGTTACTACGGAGTCGACTTGAATAAATATAACTTGACCCGACTTTAAGTGGGGTCTATTTTTGGCTATACACACATTTGCACAAATAAACTGTCCAAGACTTATTATTGTTATTGTAGATGTCTCTTCAAAATAACAATAATTGTGACAGAACAAATACCAATTCAAATTGAATGGATTCAAAATAAGGTTATTGCATGTGCATGGGTCGGGTTTATAAATTTTCCCATTTTCATCCATTGAATAATATTTAATTCCTTGAAAAGCCTCTTTTAAATTGTCAAGTTGCAAATAGTTAGTTACCAACA